AAGACAATCAGAACTCAAACAGAAGAAATTGCAAAAGAAAAAGAAAACATAACTAATAGTTGTAACAAACCGCGTTATGGTTCTCAAATAATTGAGTCATCAAAAAAAAGTTGGCAGACATTCAAAAGAAAAAATACCCGATTAATTCGTAAATCTTTTTTTTTTTTTAAATTTTGCATTGAACAACTGTCTATAGCTATTTTTCTAGGTATCATTAATATTCCAAGAATTACTACACAACTTTTTTTTGAATCAACAAAAACAATTCTTAATAAATATATTTACAAGAATGAAGAAAATAGAGAAAAATTTAATAAAAAAAAAAATACCATTTATTTTATTTCGACTATAAAAAATTTCATATCCAATAAAAAAATTTTGAATTCTGACCTATGCTCTTTATCACAAGCATATGTATTTTACAAATTATCACAAATTCAAATTAATAAATTTTCTAAATTAAAGGCTGTTCTTGAATATAACATATGCATAACACCCTTTTTTGTTAAGAATAAAATAAAGGATTTTTTTCAAGAACAAGGAATCTTTCATTATGAATTGAAAGATAAAACCTTTTTAAATTCTGAAGTAAATCCATGGAAAAACTGGTTACGAAGTCATTCTCAATACAATTTACCTCAGATTGCATGGGCTAGATTAGTAACCCAAAAATGGAAAAAGAAAATAAACCAAGACTCCCTAGTTCTAAATCCAAGTTTAACCAAAGAAGATTCATATGAAAAAAACAAATTTAATAATTACAAAAAACAAAAAAAAATTGAGGCCGACTCATTATTAAATCCAAAACAAAATTTAAAAAAAAATTCTATATATAATCTTTTTTGCTACAAATCTATTCATTCTACAGAAAAAAATTTTGACATGTCTATAGGTATTGCTCCAGATAATTGTTTCGTTTCTTGTTTTCTAGAAAAATATAATATTCGGGGTATAGGGGAAGTTGGGCATAGAAAATATTTGGATTGGAGAATTCTCAACTTTTGGTTTAGAAAAAAAGTAAATATTGAGCCCTGGCTTGATAACACAAGTAAAAAAAAATATAGTCAGACTAAAGTTCAGAATTATCAAAGAATTGATAAAATAACTACGACGGGTCTTACCAATCAAAAAAGAAACTTTTTTGATTGGATGGGAATGAATGAAGAAATACTAAATCATCGTATAACAAATTTTGAATTTTTTTTCTTTCCAGAATTTTTCTTATTTTCTAGTACATATAAAATGAAACCGTGGGTCATACCAATTAAATTACTTCTTTTCAATTTTAATGAAAAAAAAAATGTTAATAAAAAGATCACTCTAAATAAAAAAGGTTTTATAGGATCAAATGCAAAAAAATCCCTTCGATTTTATAATCTAACTAAAGAAGAAAAAGAATCAGCAGGTCAAGGAGAGCTTGAATCAGATAAAGAAAAAAAAAGAAATCCTGAATTAGTTCTATCAAACCAAGAAAAAAATATTGAAGAAAATTATGCAGAATCGAAGATAAAAAAACGTAAAAATAAAAAACAATACAAAAGCAATACCGAAGCGGAACTTGATTTATTTCTCACAAGGTATTCGCGTTTTCAATTGCGATGGAATTGTTTTTTTAATCAAAAAATTCTCAATAATGTAAAAGTATACTGTCTCTTAGTTAGACTAAAAAATCCAAACGAGATAGCGATATCTTCTATTGAAAGAGGAGAGCTGAGCCTGGAAATTCTAATGATTGAGAAGAATTTCACTTTTACAAAATTAATGAAAAAAGGAATATTGATTATTGAACCTGTCCGTTTGTCTGTAAAAAACGATGGACAGCTTATTATATATAGAACCATAGGTATTTCATTGGTTCATAAAAATAAACAAAAAATAAGTACAAGATACAAAAAAAAAAGCTATATTGATAAAAAAAAGAATTATGATTTCTTTGTCCCGGAAAATATTCTATCCCCTAAACGACGTAGAGAATTTCGAATTCTAATTTTTTTCAACTTAAAAAAAAAAAATGCGAGGGATATAAATTCAAGATTTGATAAGAATATTCAAAACTTGACCACTGTTTTGCATAAAAAGAAAGATCTTGATAAGGATCAAAATAACCTAATTAAATTAAAATCCTTTCTTTGGCCCAATTTTAGATTAGAAGATTTAGCTTGTATGAATCGCTATTGGTTTAATACTACTAACGGAACTCATTTCAGTATGATAAGAATACATATGTATACGCAATTTCAAATTAATTAATGATAGATCCTTTTTACTATATATAATATATAAGTTTAAGTTGCGGTATATGAAAACAATTGTAGGCATAAATATGAGGGATTGTTTTAAATTAAATCTTTATACATGAGATTCAGTTAATCAATGACATTAAGATACCAATCGGAGCAGATCCATAAATAAATTAACAGAATCCTCCTTTTTTAAATCTAAATTTAGACTTTTTTTTTCTAAAATTAAGAATTAAGAAGTTTCTAATGAAATTAAGATCCTTGTACAAAAAAACTACCATTATTATTACTGATCAGTAAAATTCATATCTTTCAATTCATATTAAAAAGGGAAGGATTTCTTTTTATGATAAAAAATGCATTCATTTCATTTCAAGAAAAAAAAGAAGAAAGCAGGGGATCCGTTGAATTTCAAGTATTCAGTTTCACTAATAGGATACGAAGACTTACTTCACATTTGGAATTGCACAGAAAAGATTATTTATCTCAGAGAGGTCTACGAAAAATTCTGGGAAAACGTCAACGCCTGCTGGCTTATTTGTCAAAAAAAAATAGAGTACGTTATAAAGAATTAATTAATAAGTTGAATATTCGGGAATTAAAAACTCGTTAAATTCCAAAATTGTGAATTAGTTCATTTTTTAGATCTTGAATTTTTTGATAAACTTCTTTTTCAGCAATCTAATTCATGCCAGAACGAATCAAGGAAAAACTTATGAAGAGACCCGTTACAGGAAAAGATCTTATGATAATCAATATGGGACCTCACCACCCATCCATGCATGGCGTTCTTCGCTTAATTGTTACTCTAGATGGTGAGGATGTTGTTGACTGTGAACCCGTATTGGGTTATTTACACAGAGGAATGGAAAAAATTGCAGAAAACCGAGCAATTATACAATATTTACCTTATGTAACGCGATGGGATTATTTAGCTACTATGTTTACAGAAGCAATAACAGTAAATGGACCAGAACAGTTGGGAAATATTCAAGTTCCTAAAAGGGCCAGCTATATCAGAGTAATTATGCTGGAATTGAGTCGTATAGCTTCTCATCTGTTATGGCTCGGCCCTTTTATGGCAGATATTGGTGCACAGACTCCCTTTTTCTACATTTTCAGAGAACGAGAATTTGTATATGATCTATTCGAAGCTGCCACCGGTATGAGAATGATGCATAATTTTTTTCGTATTGGAGGAATAGCGGCTGATTTGCCTTATGGTTGGATAGATAAATGCTTAGATTTTTGTGATTATTTTTTAACAGAGGTTGTTGAATATCAAAAACTCATTACACGAAATCCTATTTTTTTAGAACGGGTTGAAGGAGTTGGGATTATTGGTGGGGAAGAAGCAATAAATTGGGGTTTATCCGGACCAATGTTACGCGCATCCGGAATACCATGGGATCTTCGTAAAGTTGATCGTTATGAGTCTTACGATGAATTTGAATGGGAAATTCAGTGGCAAAAACAAGGAGATTCGTTAGCTCGTTATTTAGTACGACTTAGCGAAATGACAGAATCCATCAAAATTATTCAACAGGCTCTGGAAGGACTTCCGGGGGGTCCCTATGAGAATTTAGAAAGCAGAGGCTTTGATAGAAAAAGGAATACAGAATGGAATGATTTTGAATATCGATTCATTAGTAAAAAACCTTCTCCTACTTTTGAATTATCAAAACAAGAACTTTATGTAAGAGTTGAAGCTCCAAAAGGGGAATTGGGAATTTTTCTCATAGGAGATCAAAGTGGTTTTCCTTGGAGATGGAAAATCCGACCACCGGGTTTTATTAATTTGCAAATTCTTCCTGAACTAGTTAAAAGAATGAAATTGGCTGATATTATGACGATACTTGGTAGCATAGATATAATTATGGGAGAAGTTGATCGTTAAAATGATAATTTATACAACAGAAGTACAAACTATAAATTCTTTTGTTAGATTGGAATCTTTAAAAGAGGTCTATGAACTCATATGGATATTTGTCCCTATATTTTCTCTTGTATTGGGAATCATAACAGGTGTACTAGTAATTGTGTGGTTAGAAAGAGAAATATCTGCAGGGATACAACAACGTATTGGACCTGAATACGCTGGCCCGTTGGGAATTCTTCAAGCTCTAGCCGACGGGACAAAACTACTTTTAAAAGAGGATCTTCGCCCATCTAGAGGAAATACTCCTTTATTTAGTATTGGACCATCTATAGCAGTTATCTCAATTTTACTAAGTTATTCAATAATTCCCTTTAGCAATCACCTTGTTTTAGCGGATCTCAATATTGGTATTTTTTTATGGATTGCCATCTCAAGTATTGCTCCGATTGGACTTCTTATGTCAGGATATGGATCAAATAATAAATATTCTTTTTTAGGTGGTCTGCGAGCTGCTGCCCAATCGATTAGTTATGAAATACCATTAACTCTATGTGTTTTATCAATATCTCTACGTGCGATTCGTTGAAACATAGACGTTTATTTTGACTATTCCGTTTCTTTTAGACGAATAAGTTAAAAACGGAATATATAGATATTTATCTTTCGGGTTAATCTTAATAAAAGGAATTTGATAGTTATATATGAGTGAAAAAAAACTGCTCATAAATTAGCAGTACAAAGAAAAATTGAGTCTCATTTCCTATGTACAAAGGTTAAACGGAAATAAACATAAACGTAAGAATCACTTTACCCCAAGGTTGGTTGATTAGTCATCCTGACTTGAAGCGGGTTAAAAATATTAACCGTATGACGTTTTCACTATCAGTTATTCAGTTATATAGATTAACATACATGTATTACAAAGTGAGCGGCAATTAGGTAAAAATGAGTGGATGGTTAGAAACACCAAAATACACAAAGAATTTGTAATATAGATTAACCAAACTGAAAAGGATATTTATGCATAACATAAGATAACAAAAAAAAGAAGGTTAATTGGGGCTTGAAATTAGTAGAAATGATCAAACAGTACTCCCCAAGATTCCGATTCAGAGTATGCTCCGATCCACCGATAAATGTAATGACTATCAGAAACGAAATAATCCTTTATTTTTTAAGTCCACCAACTTTTTTTTCTAAAAAAGAAAGAAGAATAGGAACGAAACAAGGATAGATTTTTCATATATTTCGAAAATCAAATAGAATTTCTGTCATGAATAATAAACTAATAGGATGTCTAATTCTTTTTCGTAATTGAAAACCACGATGGGCTGAAATACCTCTTTTTATTTTTACAAGGAGTATTTTATTAAAGTATTAAGTTATTACTCAACAAATAGAAATTTAAATTTGTAAAGGATGAGATGAATTCCAAAGCGCTTTTTTCATTCTTAGAATTTGAGCAGACAGAATTCCATTGGTATAATTTGGGACCCCAGATATATTTATATTTCATTTATTTTAGAACACATCATATCCATCTAAATAATACTAATCTGGTCCTTAGATTTCTTTATGACCCCAGAGGAGCCGTATGAGGCGAAGACCTCATGTACGGTTTTGTAATAGCGGTGAGAATAGTAATGTTATCACCGACTAGGATTATCTAACAGTTTAAGTACAGTTGATATAGTTGAGGCACAATCAAAATATGGTTTTTGGGGATGGAATTTGTGGCGTCAACCTATAGGTTTTATCATTTTTCTAATTTCTTCCCTAGCAGAATGCGAGAGGTTACCGTTTGATTTACCAGAAGCAGAAGAAGAATTAATAGCAGGTTATCAAACTGAATATTCAGGTATCAAATTTGGTTTATTTTACGTTGCTTCTTATCTAAATCTATTAATTTCCTCATTATTTGTAACAGTTCTATACTTAGGCGGTTGGAATATTTCTATCCCGTATATATCTATTTTGGAGCTATTTGAAAGGGATCAAATTTTTGGAACAACAATTGGTATCTTTATTACATTAGCTAAAACTTATTTGTTCTTGTTCATTTCTATCGCAACAAGATGGACTTTACCTAGGCTAAGAATGGATCAACTATTAAATCTTGGATGGAAATTTCTTTTACCTATTTCCCTTGGTAATCTATTATTAACAACTTCTTTCCAACTCTTTTCACTCTAAATTGAAAACGAATCCAACATATTCATTACTTGTTTTAAACAAGAGAAAGAAACAAAGATAAAATTATTCATAGATAATTACAATATGCTTCCTATGATAATCGGGTTCATGAATTATGGTCAACAAACCCTACGGGCTGCAAGGTATATTGGTCAAGGTTTCACAATTACCTTATCCCACACAAATCGTTTACCTGTAACTATTCAATATCCCTATGAAAAATTAATAACATCGGAACGTTTCCGCGGTCGAATCCATTTCGAATTTGATAAATGCATTGCTTGTGAAGTATGTGTTCGAGTATGTCCTATAGATCTGCCTGTTGTTGATTGGAAATTGGAAACTAATATTCGAAAAAAACGATTGCTTAATTACAGTATTGATTTTGGAATTTGTATATTTTGTGGTAATTGTGTTGAGTATTGTCCAACAAATTGTTTGTCAATGACTGAAGAATATGAATTTTCAACTTATGATCGTCACGAATTGAATTATAATCAAATAGCTTTGAGTCGTTTACCAATGTCAGTAATTGACGATTACACCATTCGAACAATTTTGAATTCACCTCAAACAAAAAATGGGTAAACCCATTAATTTTATTAAAAAAAAGAATTCAAAATTGTTGAATTATATTTATATAAAGAATTAAATGAAAAACTTGTATATTATTTATATAATAATATTAAGTATTAAGGCTCATTCTTTTAATATATTCGTAATTACTTTCTTGAAATAGATAGGTTGAAATACCCTTTAGAATAAACAAGGCGAAACTGTCTAATAATTGTATCTACATCAATTCATATCCATTAGATTCTAATTTCACTCTATTAGAAACATATTAAAAACATATTCAAAAAAAAATTCCCCGGTTAAATTAATAAGGTCATGAAAAGGATTTCGATTTTTTTCTTATTTTAATAATATAATGGATTTGCCTGGACCAATACATGATTTTCTTTTAGTTTTTCTGGGACCCGGTCTTCTAGTAGGAGGTCTGGGAGTGGTATTACTTCCCAACCCAATATTTTCAGCCTTTTCCTTAGGATTTGTTCTTGTTTGTATATCTTTATTGTATATTCTATCAAATTCCCATTTTGTAGCTGCCGCACAACTCCTTATTTACGTGGGGGCCATAAATGTTTTAATCATATTTGCTGTGATGTTCATGAATGATTCAGAATATTCCACAGATTTCAATCCGTGGACGGTTGGGAATGGGATTACTTCATTGGTTTGTACAACTATTCTTTTTTCATTAATTTCTACTATTCTCGATACGTCTTGGTACGGGGTTATTTGGACTACAAGATTAAACCAGATTCTCGAGCAAGATTTAATAAGTAATAGTCAACAAATAGGAATTCATTTATCAACAGATTTTTTTCTTCCATTTGAACTCATTTCAATAATTCTTTTAGTTGCTTTGATAGGTGCAATTTCTGTGGCTCGTCAATAAAAAGCGTTCTAATTTAGTAAAGACCAAAGAAAACTTTGTGTATGTTATGATCTTTTTTTCCGTTCATTCAATTACATTTGATTGAATACTATTTCAGATTTTAACTATCCATTTTTATATTTGATATATATTTGAAAATTTTTTTCCCTAATATAGTTTTTATTCATCTTTTTTTTTATTCTAGTTGATTGAATCCGGTGAATTTTTTTTATTATTCATATTGAAATGAATCAAAATTGATAAGGAGTTGCTGAATGATACTCGAACATGTACTTGTTTTGAGTGCCTATTTATTTTTGATTGGTCTTTATGGATTGATCACGAGTCGAAATATGGTTAGGGCTCTTATGTGTCTTGAACTTATACTCAATGCAGTTAATATGAATTTCGTAACATTTTCGGATTTTTTTGATAATTCCCAATTAAAGGGGGATATTTTCTGCATTTTTGTTATAGCAATTGCAGCCGCTGAAGCAGCTATTGGATTAGCTATAGTCTCCTCAATTTATCGTAACAGAAAATCAACTCGCATCAACCAATCGACCTTATTAAATAAGTAGCATAAATCAAAAATTATAAGTTAAAATTTGCATATATAATAGGTTTTGACTTACTAGATTATATTTGTGAAAATCTAAGAAATCAAAGTATTTTAGCCCCATTTTTTTATCAGTTGAGCCAGAATTCATTACAAAAATTCTAGTAAAGGAAATCATTGCTTCATCTAGTATTTTAATATATCAGTTAGTTAGAAGTTTACTAGATTGAAAATTTATGACATTCAAAAAACTATAGATCCTATGTCACATTCAGTAAAAATTTATGATACCTGTATAGGATGTACTCAATGTGTCCGAGCATGCCCTACAGACGTATTAGAAATGATACCTTGGGATGGATGTAAAGCTAAGCAAATAGCTTCCGCTCCAAGAACCGAGGACTGTGTTGGTTGTAAGAGATGTGAATCTGCCTGTCCAACGGATTTTTTGAGCGTTCGAGTTTATTTATGGCATGAAACAACTCGAAGCATGGGTCTAGCTTATTGATACGTTACCCAAAACCTCATTTGAATAAATTTGGAATAAATTTTATTTTTTTTATTGACAAGTACTCGTACTCAAAAAAGTTAAATTATATTTTTTTATTTATATATTTTTTTTGAGTACGAGTTCTTTGGACTTGGTGTATCTTGTCTTTACCACGAATGATTTTCCTTGGTTAACAATAATTGTTGTTTTTCCAATATCTGCCGGTTCGTTAATGTTATTTCTCCCGCATAGGGGAAATAAAGTCAATAGGTGGTATACTATATGCATTTGTATCTTAGAGCTTCTTCTAACGACCTACGCTTTTTGTTATAATTTTAAAATGGACGATCCATTAATTCAACTGTCCGAAGATTATAAATGGATCGCTTTTTTTGATTTTTACTGGAGACTGGGGATAGATGGACTTTCTATAGGAACGATTTTACTGACGGGATTTATTACTACTTTAGCTACTTTAGCGGCTTTTCCCGTTACTCGGGATTCCAGATTATTCCATTTCCTGATGTTAGCAATGTACAGCGGTCAAATAGGATCATTTTCTTCTCGGGATCTTTTACTTTTTTTCATTATGTGGGAATTAGAATTAATTCCCGTTTATCTACTTTTATCCATGTGGGGTGGGAAGAAACGTCTGTATTCAGCTACAAAATTTATTTTATACACTGCAGGAAGTTCTATTTTTTTATTAATAGGAGTTTTAGGTATAAGTTTATATGGTTCGAACGAACCAACATTAAATTTAGAACTATTAGCTAATCAATCCTATCCTGTCACACTCGAAATACTCTTTTATATTGGATTTCTTATTGCTTTTGCCGTCAAATCGCCGATTATACCTTTACATACTTGGTTACCTGACACCCACGGCGAGGCACATTACAGTACCTGTATGCTTCTCGCTGGAATCTTATTAAAAATGGGAGCATATGGGTTGGTTCGAATCAATATGGAATTATTACCTCACGCCCATTCTATGTTTTCTCCTTGGTTGATGGTAGTCGGTACAATCCAAATAATTTATGCAGCTTCAACATCTCCCGGTCAACGTAATTTAAAAAAGAGAATCGCCTATTCTTCTGTATCTCATATGGGTTTTATAATTATAGGTATTGGTTCTATAACGGATCCTGGACTTAATGGAGCTATTTTACAAATAATCTCTCATGGATTTATTGGCGCTGCACTTTTTTTCTTGGCAGGAACGAGTTATGATAGAATTCGGCTTGTTTATCTTGATGAAATGGGTGGAATGGCCATCTCTATTCCAAAGATATTTACAATGTTCACTATCTTATCCATGGCTTCCCTTGCATTACCGGGCATGAGTGGTTTTGTTGCAGAATTAATCGTTTTTTTTGGAATAATTACCAGTCAAAAATATTTCTTAATTTCCAAAATTTTCATTATTTTTGTAATGGCAATTGGAATGATATTAACTCCTATATATTTATTATCTATGTCACGCCAAATGTTCTATGGATACAAATTAATTAATGTCAAAAACTTTTCTTTTTTTGATTCTGGCCCCCGAGAGTTATTTCTTTCAATCTCTATTCTTCTACCCATAATTGCTATTGGGATTTATCCTGATTTTGTGCTCTCATTAGCAAGTGACAAGGTCGAATCCATTTTATCTAATTATTTTTATGGATAGTTTTGAGGAAAAAAAAAATATTAAATTGAATTGTAATCAGAAGTCTTTGGTCTTTGTATTGTGAGAACCTTTTGAATCATTGTACTACTTGATTCAAAAGGTTCTTGCTGATTTACTACTAAATCTAAATTAGATTTCTTAACTTATATGATATGAAGTTTTATAAAGATGCTAGCCTTTTTTTTTTTGATTCCTTTATTTTTTTGTTAATGTTTTTTTATTTAATTCGATGTAAATGAACCATAACTGTGTAAACCTATTCCTAAAAGATTGACGCCAAAATAGCATATCCAAATTAAAAGAAAGCCTATCGAAGCCACAATTGCAGAATTTATACCCCGAACGTTCCTATTTGTTTTAATATGTAAATAAATTGCGAATATGGTCCAAGTAATAAATGCCCAAGTTTCTTTTGGATCCCAATTCCAATATGAACCCCATGTCTCATTAGCCCATACAGCTCCTGAAAGAATGCCGACGGTTAAAAAGATAAATCCAAGACTAATAATCCGAAAACTCCAATAATCTAATTGTTTAATCAATTGATACCTATAATAATTTCTAGAAAAACTAAAATTCATGTTTTGTTGTAGTAAAATAGAATTTCTTTCGTTTATGTAGTAAAGTACATCAAAAGAAAAAAATTCATTTAATAAAAATTTTTTTTTACTATTCTTTTTCCAAAAAGTAGGTCCGACTTTGCGAAATGTAATGACTAGAAGAGCTATTGATAATAATGATCCGCATAACAGAGCGCCATAGCCTAATATCATCATACTTACGTGCATCATTAACCACTGGGACTGGAGAGCTGGTACTAATATTGCAGACTGAGGCATTTTGTTTAAAAGACCTGAAGTAGCAAAACCTTGAATAAAAAGAGCACTTGGCGCAGTTATTGCGTTTAAGTTATTTTTTTGTTTTTTCTTAAAATAGGAAACTATATGAATAATTGAAAAAGCCCACGAAAGAAAAATTAATGATTCATATAAATTACTTAATGGAAAATGTCCTGAATAAATCCAACGAGTGAATAATAATCCTGTTATACCAAAAAACGTAATTACGATTCCTTTATCTGATGAATCAAAAAATCCTATGATTTCATCTAAATTAACTAATAAAGTTAAAAAATAAATTGTCAGTACAATTGAAACGACTGAAAAAGATATATGAGTTAATATATGCTCTAAAATTGAAAAAATCATAAAAAAATTGTTAAAAATTAATAAATTAATACTAGGTTTTCCCCGATTTTCGAAAAAAAAGTAGGGTATTCATTTTATTATAAAACTTATAATATCTCTTTTATAAGATCTTATGCCGCTACTCGGACTCGAACCGAGATGCTCTAGCACTGCTTCCTAAGAGCAGCGTGTCTACCAATTTCACCATAGCGGCAACTTGTTCAAAACAATACTAACAAGTTTTTATTAAATCGTCGAGATTAAAATTTAAATAAAGAAGCCAATTCAATGAAATTTACAATTCATTTCATGAATACAAATTTGTTTAAATAGGTGTTTGGGGTCTTAATTCAATCCCAAAGATCTTTTTTTTTTTATCTGAGTTATTTTAAATTATTTTAATTGACTTTTTGTACTTTCGATTTTTTTCTAGAATACAATGAAAAATTTAACTAAATGAAAGTAGTTGGGACTTCAACCCAAAGACAAAACTCCAAATGCTCTTTAATCATTTTTTTATTTATATGATTAAAAAAATAATTCTAAAAATAGATATTTTTCTGCATCTTTTTTTTTTTTTTATTGTACAAACATAAGATTTTTTGATCACTTAAAAATCATATCATATATTATTTATTATATTTATTATTATTATCTAATATTCACTTATTGTGACTTATTGTGGATAGATGCTTTTATAACTTTGATTCCAAGTAAAGAATATAATAATTCATAGAAATAAAAATTCCTAAAGGGATAAAGTGAAAAATTGTTCACTTAAATCAATTTTAAGAACCTATTGATTTCGCTTAAAGATCTTGTATTTCTTCCTTAAGAGGAAATACAAGATCTTTAGTTATTATTGCATTAAGTTAGTGATAGGGAAAATAAGAATCCCCCTTTTGAAAATAAAAAAAAAAAAGAAATGTGAACCTTTCTTTTTTATTTATATATTATCTTTTTTTATCTTTTGTTTCTTATTTGGTTTTTTATATGTATTCTAAAAAATTTGTTTTTAAGGTAGGATAAAACTAATTATTCTAGTTTTTTTATTTATTTTGTTGTACAAAAAAACTTTTTGAATTACCTGTAGAAAGTGATTTCCCTAACGAAAAAGCTTTCAACGATGTCCAATATCCCTTCCTTTTCCAAATTTGTTTACGAATACGCTTTTTAGAGATAGAAGTACGTTTTTTTGGAACTGCCATTCAAAAATGAAAAAAGTTTTTCAGTGGTATAATTGGATGTCAAAGACATTTATTTTTCTATTCTTTCGTACTCCAGATCGAGTGATTTTTTCTTTCAAATTTTATTATATATTATTTTCAAAACAAAAAAGACATTCAAAAGTTTAAAACCCAACTGTTTTTTACTTTTTTGTACTAAAATTTGGTTATTAATTTTTTTATTTAACCTTTGAAATCCGTACGAAAGTGCTCATTTAATTAATCTATACTGATAGATTATATTATCACATATCAAAAAAATTTATGAAATTGCTTCACTTCATATGTAAAAAAATCTCGATTCTAATAATATTTCTTACAAAAAAAAGCTCGCTTAGTGTACTGCAAGATAATCACTAAATTCCATAATTAAAATTCATTCCTTAATAATTATAAATAATCGAACTCAAATAACTTTTTTTTAGGTAAAGTTTTTTTATTATATATTTAAGATTAAGTATTTTTTTGTCGTGTAAATCTTTGTTCTATTCTTAATATATGTATATAAATTATTGTAATACGGAATTATAATTCACTTTTTCTCTATCTGCATAAAATCACAATTTTATTTAGTAGTAATAAAAAAAAAAAGACAAAGAATTTTTTTGACAGTAACTTAGTACTATTATTTAATCACTTCTAATTTTTGGATTTGAATATATATTTCGTTTCAAAGATTTATGAAGGATTATACTAATTCGACAAAAATTTCTATTTAGGTTTGAAATCGCGTGCTTTTTTATTGTCCCCTTTGAAAAAAAAAATAGATATATACAAACCAGTGAATAAGAAATAATAAATTTAAGAATAAAATAAAAAGGGTTTTTTATTTTATGGAACATACATATCAATATTCATGGATCATACCTTTCATTCCACTTCCAGTACCTTTTTTACTAGGAATTGGACTTCTACTTTTTCCAACAGCAACAAAAAATTTTCGACGTATGTGGACTTTTCTGAGTATTTTTTTGTTAAGTATAGTTATGATCTTTTCACTCTATCTATCTATTCAACAAATTTTTCTAAGTTGCATTCATCAAAATGTATGGTCTTGGACCATAAATAATGAATTTTCTTTTGAGTTCGGTTACTTTATTGATCCACTTACTTCTATTATGTCAATATTAATTACAACTGTTGGAATTTTGGTTCTGATTTATAGTGACAATTATATGTCTCATGATCAAGGATATCTGAGGTTTTTTGCTTATATGGGTTTTTTTAATACTTCAATGTTAGGATTAGTTACTAGTTCTAATTTGATCCAAGTTTATTTTTTTGGGGAATTAGTTGGAATGTGTTCGTATTTATTAATAGGTTTTTGGTTCACACGACCTATTGCAGCGAATGCTTGTCAAAAAGCTTTTGTAACTAATCGTGTAGGGGATTTTGGTTTATTATTAGGAATTTTAGGTCTTTATTGGATAACTGGCAGTTTCGAATTTCAGGATTTGTTCGAAATATTCAATAATTTAATTTTAAATAATAGAGTAAATCTCTTATTCCTTACTTTGTGTGCATTTCTATTATTTGCGGGTCCTATTGCTAAATCCGCACAATTTCCTCTTCATGTATGGTTACCTGATGCCATGGAGGGCCCCACTCCTATTTCGGCTCTTATACATGCTGCTACTATGGTAGCGGCAGGGATTTTTCTTGTAGCTCGTCTTCTTCCTCTTTTTATAGTTATCCCTTCTATAATGTATATAATCTCTTTGATAGGTATAATAACAGTACTCTTAGGAGCCACTTTAGCTCTTGCTCAAAAAGATATTAAGAGAGGTTTAGCCTATTCTACAATGTCTCAACTGGGTTATATGATGTTAGCCCTTGGTATGGGGTCTTATCGATCCGCTTTATTCCATTTGATTACTCATGCTTATTCGAAAGCTTTGTTGTTTTTAGGATCTGGATCCATTATTCATTCAATGGAAGCTATAGTTGGATATTCTCCAGATAAAAGTCAGAATATGATTCTTATGGGTGGTTTGACAAAACATGTGCCGATTACAAAAACTGCCTTTTTAGTAGGAACACTTTCTCTTTGTGGTATTCCCCCCCTTGCTTGTTTTTGGTCTAAAGATGAAATTCTTAATGATAGTTTGTT